TGTTTCATTTCTTCTGGAACAATCACAAACACTTTTTTGATTATGGATCTACTACCAGAAACTCAATGCGTAATCTTAGCATTCAATGCGTATTCCTGAATAATCTAATTTTTCAATTATTCAACCATTTCATTTTACCAAGTTCAATGTTAGTCAGATTAGTCAACATTTATATGTTTCGATGCAACAACAAGATATTATTTGTAACAAGTAGTTTTGTTGGTTGGTTAATTGGTCACATTTTATTCATGAAATGGGTTGGATTGGTATTAGTCTGGATACAGCAAAATGATTCTATTAGATTTAATGTACTTATTAGATCTAATATGGCTCGAATCTTTAGTATTCTCTTATTTATTACCTGTGTCTACTATTTAGGCAGAGTACCGTCACCCATTATTACTAAGAAACTGAAAGAAACCTCAGAAACGGAAGAAAGGGGGGAAAGCGAGGAAGAAACAGATGTAGAAATAGAAACAACTTCCGAAACAAAGGGGACTAAACAGGAACAAGAGGAATCCACTGAAGAAGATCCTTCTCCTTCTCTTTTTTCGGAAGAAAAGGAGGATCCGGACAAAATGGATGAAACAGAAAAGATCCGAATGAATGGAAAGGGAAAAACAAAGGATGAATTCCACTTTAAAGAGACACGCTATAAAAATAGACCAATTTATGAAACTTCTTATCTAGATGGGAATCAAGAAAATTCGAAGTTAGAAATATTTCAAGATAAAAAGAATAAAGAGATATTCTGGTTTGAAAAACCTCTTGTTAATATTCTTTTCGACTATAAACAATGGAAGCGACCATTTCGATATATAAAAAATGATCGATTTGAAAATGCTGTAAAAAATGAAATGTCACAATAAATGTAAAAATTTTTTCTTATAATATAATTATAATATAACTTATTTTTAATATAAATTAACTTACTTTTTAAATTTTATAATTTAAAAAATGAAAATGAATAAAAAAATGAATACATAAAATAAATACAATAAGAGATAAGAAGAAATTCGGCCACCACCTATATATTTGATACCCTCTCCGACAAAAAAACTTGTAATACCGACTCCATTAGTAATTCCTTCAATTACTCGTTTATCAAAAAAATGAGTTAGTTGAGCTAATCCTCTTATACCGTTATTGAAGGATATTGCATAAAAAACATCTATGTAACCACGATTATATGACCAATCATATATCACATTTATTATTTTTTCCCAAAGAATTCGATTGGGAACACTTTTAAGAAATGAATTTCGGAAGTTCAAATTTTGTAAAGATGAATAAACAGGCTTATATAAAAAAGACGCTATAAATATTCCGATATAAGCTATACTCAATGAAAAACTTGCATTTGTCACAAATTCATACCAATCCACAGAATTATTTGAATTTTGATATATTATAGCTGGAGTTAACAATTTTGATAATATATCAAAATCCATTCCTTGTTGATTCAAAGGAATTCCTATGGCTCCAACGAACAAAGTAAATATACCTAATACAAGCATAGGAAATAGCATAGTACTATCCGATTCATGGGGATACGAAAAAGTGTTCTTAATGCCAAAATGAGCAATAGTAATAAAGGGTCGCGTCATCTTTCTTATATTAATATCAATTGGATATGTCTTCTTCCCCAAAAAAGAAATCCTTTCATTATTATTCATTGTTAATAAAGATAATAACCGAAAATCTTTTTTAATTATTTTTTTCCCTTCTTTATCTTTACCCCATAGAGATATTGAATAAAACGAGTTATTTGTTTTGCCGCTGTAATTTTGAAAATTAACATTTAAAGAGCCCTCAAACGTAAGTAAATAGATCCGAAACATATAAAATGCAGTTAATCCTGCTGTGGAAAAAGCTATTATTGCAAAAATCGGTGAATACAACCAACTATCATTAAGAATTTCATCTTTGGACCAAAAACAGGCAAGGGGTGGAATACCACAAAGGGAAAGTATACCTAATAAAAAAGCAGTTTTTGTAATTGGCACATGTTTTATTAAACCACCCATAAGAACCATATTTTGACTTTTATCTGGAGAATATCCAACAATAGCTTCCATTGAATGAATGATTGATCCGGACCCTAAAAACAACAATGCTTTTGAATAAGCATGAGTAATCAAATGAAATAAAGCAGCTCGATAAGACCCAATACCTAGAGCTAACATCATATAACCCAATTGAGACATTGTGGAATAGGCTAAACTTCTCTTAATATCTTTTTGAGCAAGAGCTAAAGTAGCTCCTAATAGTAATGTTATTATACCTATTAAGGCTATTATATTCATTATGTAAGGTATAACCATAAAAAGAGGAAGAAGCCGAGCGACAAGAAAAATTCCTGCTGCTACCATAGTAGCAGCATGTATAAGAGCTGAAATAGGAGTAGGTCCTTCCATAGCGTCAGGTAACCATACGTGAAGGGGGAATTGAGCGGATTTAGCAATTGCACCAGAAAATAATAAGAAGGCACACAAAGTAACAAATAAAAAATTAACTTCATTATTATAAATCAAACTATTGAATATTTCAAACAAATCCCGAAATTCGAAACTGCCCGTTATCCAATAAAGACCTAAAATTCCTAATAATAAACCAAAATCCCCGACACGATTAGTTACAAACGCTTTTTGACAAGCATTCGCGGCAATCGGTCGTGTGAACCAAAAACCTATTAATAGATAAGAACACACTCCAACTAATTCCCAAAAAATATAAATTTGTATCAAATTAGAACTAGTCACTAATCCCAGCATTGAAGTATTGAAAAAACTCATATAAGCAAAAAATCTCAAATATCCTTGATCATGAGACATATAATTGTCACTATAAATAAGAACCATAATTCCAACAGTAGTAATTAAGATTAACATAATAGAAGTAAGTGGATCGATCAAGTAACTGAACTCTAAAGAAAAGTCATTATTGATGGTCCAAGACCATACATATTGATAGATATAACTGTTATTTATTTGCTGAATAGACAGATTGGCTGAAAAAATCATAACTATACTTAACAATAAAACACTAGGAAAAGCCCACATGCGGCGAAGATTTTTTGTTGCCTTCGGAAAAAGGAGAAGTCCCACCCCTATTAACATAGGAATTATAACTGGAATGAAAGGTATGATCCATGAATATTGGTATGTATATTCCATAAAAATAAATAAAAATCTTTTATTCTTAGTTAACTGTTTCTGATTCATCAGCTCTTATTTTTTTGAAAGGAGTCAGTTAATAAAAAAAATTAAGATAAGATATGTAAAACTAAACTCAATATTTTTTATTCTTAATTATTCTAAATCTTTTCCAAATACTTCAAACAAAAAAAAATAAAGATTTCAATTCTTATTACTTATTACAATTTACATAATACAATATTTTAATCTCTAGAGAGAGTAAGAACAAATAATTACACCAAAAAGAATATGTTATTTTAATAGAATTCATAAAAGACAGACACAGTTCATAACTTAACCCCAGAAAAAAAAAAGAGTTATTTTTTTTTTTTAGTTCGTTTATTCAGAATCATTAACCAATGAAGTTTTTTAATTGAGTGAAGAAATTACAAAAATAAAAGGACTTCTTTTTTATATAAAAAATAATGTATACTTTAACAGATTAACTACTAGTCTCATTTTAATTTTACAATTTTCATTAGGTGCACTCTTTTTTTGAGCTTGACCAATTAAGCAATTACTATAAAAAAAATTATTAACGTTTTTTTATTAAATTCAAAAATAAAAGTTTGGTTTCTTAAACTTTTTGATGTATTTTATTACATGTATAAATATAGCATGACGAAAATAAACAACATAAAGGCACAACCGCTTTTGTTTATATTTTTATATTTTTTTATGAAAAGAGTCGAATTTAGACAATAAAGAGAGAATTATATATTATATAGTAAAAAACAATTGGTTTTGAACAATAGATGTCTTTCACATCCAACTATAGAACTGAATACCCTATCATAATTTTTTAATGGCAGTTCCAAAAAAACGTACTTCCATATCAAAAAAACGAATTCGTAATAATATTTGGAAAAGGAAGGGGTATTGGGTAGCATTAAAAGTTTTTTCATTAGCGAAATCTCTTTCTACAGGGAATTCAAAAAGTTTTTTTGTACAACAAGAAATAAATAATTAAACATTGGAATAATCTGGATCTATCTCTGACTCTAAAAAGAGTCTAGTTTTGAATTTCGTTTAGAATTTATACTAATACTAATTTATATAGAATAATCTTTTTATATATAAATATATAAATTAGTATATCTATATATAAATTATTTTCAAATAGGAAAGAACAAATATTTATTAGAAAAGAACAAACATAATATAAGATCTTTAATCCAAATTAATGATTCGTTGAAACTCATTTTTTAAGTTTAAAACTTGTTTTGGAATTTTCTGAACACTCATTTAAAAAAATAATTATCAATATATATAATCCTTATCCTTATATCCCTCGTATAAAATATCCACCTAAATGCGACAAGAAGCTTTTATCAATGGATATTTTATACGAGAAATGTATCAATTTTGGTCATAAAAAAAATAATAAAAAGAAAAAAAGAACATTGAATTGCGGTAAAAACTATGTAGTTAGAAAAGTTCCATTTTAGGAGAGTATAAACTAAAAGAACTCCATTGTTAATGTTACGTTAAATAAAATAGACACTATAAATTTAAATATTAAATAAAATAATAAAAAATAAGGATTATTATTGTAACTAGGTTCAAATCACTATTTTTTAAACGAGTTTTGATTCATCAATTTCTTTATTCATGAATTTCAATGTTTCTTATAAAATAAAACTAAAAAATATTGTGAGTACTTTAACCTCGACAATTGAATAAAAATAGGTTATTATGATTTCGAAAAGCCGCTATGGTGAAATCGGTAGACACGCTGCTCTTAGGAAGCAGTGCTAGAGCATCTCGGTTCGAGTCCGAGTGGCGGCATGGCATCTTATAAAAGAGTAAGTCCTATAATGAATTCTATTCCCGATTTCCATTTCTATAATTGGGAGATTCTCCTCTTTTTTTATAATTTTTTTATGATATTTTCCATTTTAGAGCATATATTAACTCATATATCCTTTTCGGTTGTTTCAATTATAATTTCAATTCGTTTGATAATCTTATTAGTTAATGAAAGCGTAGGACTATATGATTCATCAAAAAAAGGCATAAAAACTACTTTTGTCTGTATAACAGGATTATTAGTTACTCGTTGGATTTATTCAAGGCATTTACCTTTAAGTGATTTATACGAATCATTAATTTTCCTTTCATGGAGTTTGTCCATTATTCATATGGTTCCGTATTTAAAAAAAAATATAAACCCTTTAAGCGCAATAACCGCGCCAAGTGTTATTTTTACCCAAGGCTTTGCTACTTCTGGTTTTTTAACCGAAATGCATCAATCCGTACTATTAGTACCCGCTCTCCAATCTCATTGGTTAATGATGCATGTAAGTATGATGGTATTTGGCTATGCATCTCTTTTATGTGGATCATTATTATCAGTAGCTCTTATAGTCATTACATTTCGCAAAGTCATAAGTCTTTTTGAGAAAAGCAATAATGAGTCGTTTTGTTTTGATGAGATCCAATACATGAACGAAAGAAACAATGTTTTATGGAACACTTCCTTAATCTCTTCTAGGAATTATTATAGGTCTCAATTGATTCAACAATTGGATCATTGGAGTTATCGTATTATTGGTATAGGTTTTATCTTTTTAACCATAGGTATTCTTTCGGGAGCAGTATGGGCAAATGAGGCATGGGGCTCATATTGGAATTGGGATCCGAAAGAAACTTGGGCATTTATTACTTGGACCGTATTCGCGATTTATTTACATATTCGAACAAATAAAAATTTTGAGGTTGTAAATTCTGCAATTGTAGCCTCTATGGGATTTCTTATAATTTGGATATGCTATTTTGGGGTCAATCTATTAGGAATAGGGCTACATAGTTATGGTTCATTTACCCTAACATCTAACTGAAAAAAGAACCTAATGAACACAAATAAACATGGGACAGCATATATATAAGAAAACATCGTGTAAGCCATCGAGAACCTTTTGAATCACTAGTTTGATTCAAAAGGTTCTTACAAAGGCCAAACATATCTGGTTAAAAGTATAATTCATTTTTATTTTTAACTTAAGTTAAAAATAAACTTAAGAGAAGAAAAAATATTTGTTTTTTGTAATTGTACAACGAATTTTTTAAACATCTTATTCTTATTATACTATAAGATTGATGTTTGATTTTTTATTTTATTAATTTTTTTAATAATTATCTAAAAAAATAATTAGATATAATATCTTCGACCTTGTCAACGGATAGTGAGAAAACGAAATCCGGATAAATACCAATACCTATTACAGGTAAAAGAATAGAGATCGAAACAAATAACTCTCTCGGTCCAGAATCAAAAAAATAAGAGTTTGGAGCATTAAAAAACTTGTATCCATAGAACATTTGGCGTAACATAGATAATGAATAAATAGGAGTTAATATCATTCCAATTGCCATTACAAATGTAATTAGTATTTTTGTTATTAAAAAAAAATTTTGGCTGGTAATTAGTCCAAAAAATACTATTAATTCTGCAACAAAACCACTCATCCCCGGTAATGCAAGGGAAGCCATCGATAAGATACTGAAAGTCGTGAATATTTTTGGAACTGGGATCGCCATTCCGCCCATTTCGTCGAGATAAACAAGACGTATTCTATCAAAACTCGTTCCTGCCAAGAAAAAAAGTGCAGCGCCAATAAAGCCATGAGATATTATTTGTAAAATGGCTCCATTGAGGCCCATATCACTTATAGAGCCAATTCCTATAATTATGAAACCCATATGAGATACGGAGGAATAGGCTATTCTTTTTTTTAAATTACGTTGACCGGGAGATGCTGAAGCTGCATAGATTATTTGAAGTGTGCCTACTATCATCAACCAGGGAGCAAATATAGAATGAGCGCGGGGCAATAATTCCATATTGATCCGAACCAATCCATATGCTCCCATTTTTAATAATATTCCGGCTAGAAGCATACAAGTACTGTAATGTGCCTCTCCATGGGTGTCTGGTAACCATGTATGTAAAGGTATAATCGGTGATTTGACAGCAAAAGCAATAAGAAATCCAATATAGAATATTATTTCCAGTACTACTGGATAAGATTGATTAACTGATATTTCAAAATTGAATGTTGGTTCATTGGAACCATATAAACCGATACTCAGAACTCCCATTAATAAAAAAACGGAACTTCCTGCAGTGTACAAAATAAACTTTGTAGCTGAATATAAACGTTTTTTCCCCCCCCACACGGATAGAAGTAGATAAACGGGAATTAATTCTAACTCCCACATGATGAAAAAAAGTAAAAGGTCTCGAGAAGAAAATGATCCTATTTGACCACTATACATTGCTAACATCAGGAAATGGAATAATCGGGAATCTCGAGTAACCGGCCGAGCCGCTGAAGTAGCTAAAGTGGTGATAAATCCTGTCAGCAAAATAGGTCCTATAGAAAGTCCATCTATTCCCAATCTCCAGTAAAAATCAAAAAAATTGATCCATTTATAATCCTCCGTCAGTTGCATTAATGGATCGTCCAATTGGAAATGATAATAGAATGCATAAGTTATTAGAAGGAGTTCTACGGTACATATAAATATAGTGTACCACCTAATTATCTTATTTCCTCTATGAGGAAGAAAGAAAATTAAGGAACCCGCGAATATTGGCAAAACTACCACTATTGTTAACCAAGGAAAATAATTCGTAGTAAAAACAAGATACACTTGGACCAGAAAAATCCGTGCTCGAAAAATCAAATATATATTTGATTTTTCGAGCAGGGGGATTTTTGTCGGTAAAAAAAATCAAATATATTCAGGTGGGATTTGGGAAAGGGATCAATAAGCTAGGCCCATGCTTCGAGTTGTTTCATGCCATAAATAAACTCGAACACTCAAGTAATCCGTTGGACAGGCGGATTCACATCTCTTACAACCAACACAGTCTTCTGTTCTTGGAGCAGAAGCAATTTGCTTAGCTTTACATCCGTCCCAAGGTATCATCTCTAATACATCTGTGGGGCAGGCTCGTACACATTGAGTACACCCTATACATGTATCATAAATCTTTACTGAATGTGACATCGGATATATAAATTTTTGAACATCATAAATTTTCGATCTAGTAAACTTGTAAATGAATTATACATATATTTAGACACCAGATGAATCAATGATTTACCAGAATTTTTCTAATCAATCTGCTTCCAGATCGACTCCTACGAGAGGTCCAAGATACTTTGATTTCTTGCATTTTTTGTAAACACGATCAATACGTTATGTATCATCCATGTTAATTTGACTTGATAAATATTAGAACTTCTATGATTAATACACTACTACTTATTCAACAAATTCGATTGATTGATACGAGTTGATTTTTTGTTACGATAAATTGCGGAAACAATAGCTGGTCCAATAGCTGCTTCAGCGGCTGCAATAGCTATAACAAAAATTGAAAAAATATTTCCTTTTAATTGGCGACTATCAAAAAAATCAGAAAATGTTACGAAATTTATATTAACTGCATTCAGTATAAGTTCAAGACACATAAGGGCTCTAACCATATTTCGACTTGTGATCAATCCATAAATACCGATAGAAAATAAATAGGCACTCACAACAAGTACATGTTCGAGCATCATTGACCAACTCCTTATCAATTTTGATTCATTTCAAGATGAAAAACAATTTAATGAGTTTAAGTGACTAGAATAAAAAAAAAAAGTACTGAATAAGGGAATCTATTGCCAATAGATCAAATAAAATAATTTCTATTTTAGGCATAAACAATCTTCAAATAAGATTGAAGTGAGCGGAAATGGATGTGATAACACAGAACAAAGTTTCATTTTGATTTCGGTTACTAGTTCGAAAGATTTATTACTGGCGGGCCACAGCAATTGCGCCTATCAAAGCAGCTAAAAGAATTATTGAAATGAGTTCAAATGGAAGAAAAAAATCTGTTGATAAATAAATTCCAATTTGTTGACTGTTACTTATCAAATCTTGCTCTATAATTTGGTTTGATCTTGTAGTCCAAATAATCCCGTACCATGACGTATCCAGAATAGTAGTCATTAGTGAAACAAAAATACCTGTACAAACCAACAAAGTAACGCCATCCCCAACGGTCCAAAGATGAAAATCTTTGTAATATTCTGAACCGTTCATGAACATGACAGCAAATATAATTAAAACATTTATAGCTCCCACGTAAATAAGGAGCTGTGCGGCAGCTACAAAATGAGAGTTTGATAGAATATAGAATAAGGATATACAAACAAGAACCAGTCCCAACGAAAAAGCAGAATAAATTGGGTTGGTAAGTAATACTACCCCTATGCCTCCTAATATAAGACCGGATCCCAAAAAGACTAAAAGAAAATCATGTATTGGTCCGGGCAAATCCATTATATGTAAAGAGATAAATAAATTGAAATTTTTTCATGACCTTATTGAACCACCAGGAAAATCTTTTTCTGAAAAGTTCTTAATTGAATTAAATCCTAAGAAATGTGAATTGATGTAGGTACAGTTCTTGGACTAATATCATTCTTTATCTTAAAGTTAAAGAGTGGTTCAAAACTATATTTAGATTTCGAAAAAATTACAGATATATTCATAGATTTTCAATCCAAATTGAAGCACGAACCAACCAATCAATAGTTAGAATTTGTAGTTAGTGACTAAACAAAATAAACGAAAAAAACGGCATTCCTTTCGATCAAAACTGAACCTTATAAATTGGAAATTACTCTTTATCTTTAATCAAAGGATTTACTTTTTTTGATTTCATTTACTTATTTTTTTTAGGTGAATTTAAAATTGTTCGAATTGTATAATCGTCAATTACTGACATTGGTAAACGACCCAAGGCAATTTGATTATAATTCAATTCATGACGATCATAAGTAGAAAGCTCATATTCTTCAGTCATTGATAAACAATTTGTTGGACAATACTCAACACAGTTACCACAAAATATACAGATTCCGAAATCAATACTGTAATTAAGCAACCGTTTCTTTCGAATATTAGTTTCCAATTTCCAATCAATAACAGGTAGATCTATAGGGCATACACGAACACATACTTCACAAGCAATACATTTATCAAACTCAAAATGGATTCGACCGCGGAAACGTTCTGATGTGATTAATTTTTCATAAGGATATTGAATAGTTACAGGTAAACGATTTGTATGGGATAAAGTAATCATGAAACTTTGACCAATGTACCTTGCAGCTCGTACTGTTTGTTGACCATAATTCATGACCCCAGTTACCATAGGAAACATATCGTAAATCTCTATGAATATTTTTATGTTTGTTTCTTTCTCTTGTTTGAGACAAGGCGCAAATAGAGAATGTAGTATTCCTTTACAGTGAAAGAAGTTGGAAAGAAGTTGTTAATAATAGATTACCAAGAGAAATAGGTAAAAGAAATTTCCATCCCAAATTTAATAGTTGGTCTATTCTTAGCCTAGGTAAAGTCCATCTTGTTGTGATAGGAATGAACAAGAACAAATAAGTTTTGGCTAATGTAATAAAGATACCAATTGTCGTTCCAAAGACCCAGCGTGCTTTATTTATTTCAAAAAACTCAGAAACCAATATGTACGGAATAGAGATATTCCAACCGCCCAAGTAAAGAACTGTTACAAATAATGAAGAAACTAATAGGTTTAGATAGGAAGCAACATAAAATAAACCAAATTTAATGCCCGAATATTCGGTTTGATAACCTGCTACTAATTCTTCTTCTGCTTCTGGTAAATCAAAAGGTAATCTCTCACATTCTGCTAGGGAAGAAATTAGAAAAACGATAAACCCTATAGGTTGACGCCACAAATTCCACCCCAAAAAACCATATTTTGATTGAGCCTCAACTATATCAACTGTACTTAAACTGTTAGATAATCATAGTCGGTGATAACATCACTGTTACCATCGCTATTACAGAACCGTACATGAGATTTTCATCTCATACGGCTCCCTTAGGGCATAAATAAATTTAAGGACCGAGTCGGTATTATTTATCTTGATATATTTATAGGATAGATAGGTTCCAAATTTAACAAAGGCCCTGAATTAGACCGCTTAAATTCTGTCTGTTATATAATAATAAAAAAAAAAAAAACTACGTCTGAATTGATCTTATCCTTTATTTAATGAATAATTTTTAAGATTTTAATAAATAATTTAAAATTTTATTTGTTGAGTAATAACTTTAAGTCTTCAATAAAATACTGCTTGTAGAAATATCAATAACCCGTCATTTTTAATTATGAAAAAAAATGAGATATTCTATTAGTTTAGTTGATAAATTATGACACTAATTCTATCTCTATGACTATCCATATACGAAAGAAAAAAAAAGAGATCTTTTTTTTTTAATTGTATTCTTTCTATTTTTTTTTTTCATTCCTATTCTTCTTTCTTTTCTGAAAAAAAAAGGGGGGAGCTTACAAAATAAAGGATTATTTCGTTTCCGATAGTCATTTATTTGAATCAGTGGATAGGAGTATACTCTGGATCGGAATCGTGGGGAGTACTGCTTAATCATTTCTACTAACTTAAAGCCCCAATTAGTATTCTTGTTATATTATGTGTAAATGTCCTTTGGGATAAATTACACAATTTCTATTACTAATCCTTTGCGTACTTTGGCGTTTCTAACCGTCCACTCATTTTTGCAAAAACCCCCGCTTTAGGGTAATACATACAAACGCTAGTGAAAACTGAATAGGTTGATTTTTTGAACCCGCTTCAAGCTAGGATGACATGACTAATCAACCAATCTTGGGGTAAACGGTCTATTCTTCTGTTTATTTATGTTCAACTCTTTAATTCTTCTTATACATTGAAGCCGAGACTCAATAATTTTACTGCGAATATATATATTATATAGCTATAGCTGTTTTTTTTTCACTCATATAACTATCTAATTTAATTCATTAATCCGAATAATGAATAAAAAAATGAAGATATGTATGCAATTTTTTCCCCCTCTTTTTCTATAAAGACTAGAAAGAAAGGAATAGGGAAAGGTTTATGTTTCAACGAATCGCACGTAGAGATATTGATAATACACATAGAGTTAATGGTATTTCATAACTAATCGATTGAGCAGCAGCTCGTAGACCACCTAAAAAGGAATATTTATTATTTGAACCATATCCTGACATAAGAAGTCCAATGGGAGCAATACTTGAAACCGCAATCCATAAAAAAACTCCAATATTGAGATCGGTTAAAACAAGACGATAGTCAAAAGGAATTACTAAATAACTTAGCAGAATGGATATGACTGCTATGGATGGTCCGATACTAAATAAACTAGTATCTCCTCTAGATGGAAGAAGATTCTCTTTGAAAAGTAGTTTTGTCCCATCTGCTAGAGCTTGAAGAACTCCTAAAGGACCGGCGTATTCAGGTCCAATACGTTGTTGTAGCCCTGCGGATATTTCTCTTTCTAACCATACAATTACTAATACGCCTATTGTGATTCCCAATACAAGAGTCAAAATAGGGACAAGCGCCGATATAATTCCATAGACCCCTTTTAAAGATTCCACTCTGTAAAAAGAATTAATATCTTGTATTTCCGTTGTATCAATTATCATTTCAACGATCAACTTCTCCCATAATGATATCTATGCTACCTAGTATTGTCATAATATCAGCCAATTTCATTCTTTTAACTAACTGAGGAAGAATTTGCAAATTGATAAAACCCGGCGGGCGAATTTTCCATCTCCAAGGAAAACCACTCTGATCCCCTATCAGAAAAATTCCCAATTCACCCTTTGGGGCTTCGACTCTTACATAAAGTTCTTGTTTCGGCAATTCAAAAATAGGAGAAGGTTTTTTACTAATGAATCGATATTCAAAATCATGCCATTCTGGATACCTTTCTCTATCAAAGTATCGAAGTTCTAAATTCTCATAGGGCCCCCCCGGAATTCCTTCTAGAGCCTGTTGAATAATTTTTATGGATTCTGTCATTTCACCAATTCGGACTAAATAACGAGCTAATGAATCCCCTTCTTTTTGCCATTGGACTTCCCAATCCAACTCGTCGTAACACTCATAATGATCAACTTTACGAAGATCCCATTGTATTCCGGAAGCTCGCAACATTGGTCCTGATAAACCCCAATTTATTACTTCGTCTCTACCAATAATGCCTACACCTTCAACGCGTTCTAAAAAAATAGGATTTCGTGTAATAAGTTTTTGATATTCAGTAACTCCTGTTAAAAAATAATCGCAGAAATCCAAACATTTATCTATCCACCCATGAGGTAGATCAGCCGCTACCCCTCCGATACGAAAATAATTATGCATCATTCTCATACCAGTGGCAGCTTCGAATAGATCATATATAAATTCTCTTTCTCTGAAAATATAGAAGAAAGGAGTTTGTGCACCAATATCTGCCATAAAGGGGCCGAGCCATAACAGATGAGAAGCTATACGACTCAATTCCAACATAATTACTCTGATATAACTGGCTCTTTTAGGTATTTGAATATTTCCTAACTGTTCTGGCCCATTTACAGTTATTGCTTCTGTGAACATAGTAGCTAAATAATCCCAACGAGTTACATAAGGAAGATATTGTATAATTGTTCGGTTTTCCGCAATTTTTTCCATCCCCCTGTGTAAATAACCCAATATTGGTTCACAGTCAATAACATTTTCACTGTCCAGAGTAACGATGAGTCGAAGAACACCATGCATTGACGGGTGGTGGGGGCCCATATTGACTATCATGAGATCTTTTCTTGTAGCTGGTATATTCATAAGTTTTTCCTCGATTCATTCTTCCATGAATTGCGCAAAACGAAAAAAAGTTCATCAAAATTCAAGATCTAATAAATCAAATAATTCAAAATGACTTTTCAAATTAACGAATTTTTGATTCCCGAATACCCAATTGATTAATTAAGTATTTATAACGTACTCTATTTTTATTTGACAAATAAGACAGCAACCGTTGACGTTTTCCCAGAATTTTACGTAGACCCCTTTGCGATAAATAGTCTTTTCTGTGCAATTCTAAATGTGAAGTAAGTCTTCTTATTTTATTGGTGAAACTCAATACTTGGAATTCAACGGATCCCCTGTTTTCTTCTTTTTCTTCTTGCGAAAAAATGGAAATGAATGCATTTTTTATCATAAAAATGAATCGTCCCTTTCTCTTTTTTTTTTAGATATTTTTATAGATATATTTCTTGATCAGTAATAATAATGCCACTCATTTGAATTTGATATACACAAGACTCTTAATTTCGTTAAGAATTTTTTATTTTTGTCAAATAAAATTACTTACTTTAGTAATCAATAATCAATATAATTTTAAAAATGAATTGGATTCGAATCGGATACCGTATACAAAAGTATGATCTATTTCTGTATTCACAAAAAATTAAAAAAAAATGAGATCTTCAAATAAATAAGAAGATTTTGTTGATTCATTTCTAGATCGAATTAATATTAATAATATAATACAATGACTCATTAAATTAGTAAGTATTGTGTATCAGAATGAAATGTAAGATAATGGGTATGTTTATTTCTTTGTCTTCATATACGAAGACATGGTACGGGAATATAGTAAAAATGTACCATTAATAAATTTGCAATCGCGGATACATATGAATCCTGGTCATACTAAAACGACTACCATTATTGGTATCAAACCAATAGCGATTCATACAAGCTAAATCTTCTAATCGATAATTGGACCAAAGAAAGAACTTTAATTTAATTAGTTTCTTTTTATCGTTATCAAGATTTTTTTTTTTATTCAACACGCAATTTTTTATCCTATTTCCATTGAAAAATACTGTATTTCTATAGATACTGTTTATATCCCTATAATTCAAAAAAATTTGAATTCTCAATTCTCTACGACGCTTCGGGGATAAAATATTTTCAAGAACAAGCAAATCATAATTATTTTTGTCTATATTTCCAGTCATTTTTTGATGTATTGCAATGGATTCATAAAGATTCTTTTTATTCGTGTCAGCATAGCCATAACTTTTTTCTAGGTATCTTTGATTAATTTGGTGCTTATTCTTATGAACCAATGAAATACCTATGGTTTGATATATATAAAATTGTCCATCATTTTTTACAAACAGACGAACTGGCTCGATAATAAATATTCCTCTTTTTATCAATTCTGTAAGAGTTAAATCCTTCTGGATCATCAGAATATGTGGATTCATTTCTTTTCTTTGAATAGCGGATATAGCAATTTCGTTTGGACTGTTCAGTCTAAGGAGGAGGCAATATACTTTGACGTTATTGAGTATTCTTTGATTTAAAGAATCATTCCATCTCCATTGAAAACGCAAATACTTTTTTAAGAAAAACTCAAGCTCTGCTTCTATGTTAGTCTTGTATTGCTTTTTGTTTCTACGTTTTTTCATGTCTGATCCCGGAGAACTTTGTTCACCATCTTTTTTTTGGTTTGAGAGAGCAGATTTAATATATGGTTTTTCGACTAATTCTTTTTCTCCTTGATTTCTATTTTCAAATTTAAGAGTTTTTTTTTTCGAAAATAAAAAAAGAGATATTTTTTTCTTTTCAGTGATGCTTTTATGTTTATTAACATTTTGGTTTACATTAAAATTGAAAAGAAGTAATTTGATTGGTATGGCCCAGGGTTTAATCTTATATGTATTATAAAATATCCCAAATTCTGGGAATAACAAAAATGAAAAATTTGATATGGGGCGACTTGGTATTTCGTCATTCATTCTCATCCAATCAGCGAGAGACTTTTTTTGTTTTTGATTGAATGGGTGAATTTCTTGATGAATCGTGAGATAAAAAAGACCTTTTTTTTTTTTATCAAATTTTTCGATTATTTGATAATTATTAACACTAATCTTAGTATTTTGATTCCTCTTAGTGATGGTATCAATATTAACGCAAGCCTTAATATCAATCTTCTTTGTAAGACAAAAATTGAGAATTTTCCAATAAAAAGATTTTCTATCCGGACTTTTTTTTATATCTATACTATTATTTTCTACTCGATAATTTTTGATAAGGATACCTTCTATCATATCAAATAGTTTACGTTTAGGCGTATTGTTATTGTAAGTATAATAAATTTTTTTGTTCTTATTTACTTGTAATGGCAATCCATAAATATATGAGTTTTTTTCATCTTCATAATTAATAGATTTATACGATAAAAGATCATATTGATATTGTTTTTTTAATTTTTTGTTTTTTTTTAGTAATGAATCTATTTCAAAAGAATTTTGTTTTTCATATTCAATGAATCGGGTTTTTTCATCTGAATCACATTTGTTTAAATCTTTATTTTTAGTCATATGACATTGATATTGATTGACTCTATTTCGCCATTTTTGTGATATTAATCTAGACCATCTAATCTGAGATAAATCATATTGATAATGAACCTTTAGCCAGTTTTTCCATTCATTAATTAAAGAATTTCGAAGGTTTTTATGTTGTCTTAATTCAGAATCAAATATTCCTTGCGTTCCAACAAAATACTCTTTTATTTCATTCTTAAGAAAAAAAGATGTTCCGTAATAGTTAAAGACAGATCTTAACTTATATAAGTTACTGACTTGGATTTGTGAGAATTTGTAGAATACATATGCTTGTGACAAGTAAGATAAGTCCCCAAAAATATGTGAATTTTTATTAATAATACAAAGTGACTTTTTTATAGTCAAAATAAAGTGAATTATACTTTGATTTGTTTTATCAATTCTTTCTTGATTTTCTTCATTATTGTAAATGTATTTATTCAAATTTTTTTTTTTTAATTTAAGAAGAAGCTCTGCAATGATTCTAAATAGAATAATGATACATAGAAAGATATATATGTATAGTTTTTCAATCAAAAATTTAAAAAAAAAATGTAATTTACGAAGTAATCGAAGATTTTTTCTTTTTAATATTCGCCAAATGTTTTTTGGTGATTCTAATCTTTTATCTTCATAATTTATTTTGGTCTGGCTAATATTTATCTCTCGAGTTAGAAACCCTATTTGCTTATCTTTTTTCATTTTTTCTATTTCAGTTATGATTGTGTTTGTTCTATTAGTTAGATTTTTCATTTTTTTTTCTGTCAATGAGTAAGTTGCACAATCCATAAATCGAATTTGAATAGACGATTCGGGAATAATTTGATTATGGATTATCGAATCTTTTTCTTTTTTAGGTTCACTCAATTTATATCTTTCTATTTTTTTCAATCCAAATGCTAGAATTTGGTTTCTTTTTGAGAGTTCTTTGATTCTTTTTTTTAGTTTTTTTAGAAAGAGAATGCTTTTGATGACCCATTTTTTTGTTTCTTTTAATACATTTATAAAAAATTTTGTTCTTTCTTTGAAAACTCTTAGAACTAGAAAACATTTTTTTTGCAATTTTAATTTTATTTTTTTTAATTTTTTTAAAATGGGTTCAAAAAATGAAATTTGTTGTCGGGGAGAACCAAAAGGTAATTCAGTTTCCATTCCCCAAACTGTTAAAAAACAAAAATCATTTTTTTCTTTTTTTCCTTTCTTTTGAATTGGATCTTTATTAGGGAATCGTAACTTAGATCTGTGCCAAGGTTTCAGACGAAAAGGAAATAGAATCTTTATCTGAATACCGTCTGTTAACCAGTTTTTTGGAAATTCTGTTTCTGATAATTGAACGCCATTATAGGTGCATTTAATATGGATTTCTTTAGTCCAATCCTTTAAATCTTCGGACCATTCGGGAAATTGAAATAATAGTATACGAACAATATTTTTAGATATTATTAATGAAGGTAATATAATATATTTTCTAAGAATTGATTGGATTACTAATGCAAAACCTCTTATTACTTGAGCAAATATAATGCTATCCCAAATTTCCCCTATTTCTATACGAGTTTTCTCCGCTTTTTTGTATATTTCTCTTTTGTCCTCCTCTTCTTTCTCACTTTCTTTTGTCTTTTCCTTTGTATGATCCGAAATTTTTAATTTATTCTTTTTCCAAAGATCGGGGATATCAAAAGAAAAGAGGGGAGGTTTGTCTACTCTATCTAAAAAAAGGGCGGAATACACATTTGCTTGAAACAGTTCCAAAATAATTATTTTACGCCTTTGAGCTCGTATAGAGCCTTTTATTATATCTCGACGAAAATCCGGTTGTTGTGAATAACGTATCAAAGCCACCTCTTCATCTTGATCAGAATTATCAGTCTCTTTTTCATTAGTATCGGTATTCTCCGGACTATTAGTAAAAATTACGACACGTTTGGCTTTTCGTGAACGAATTTGATAATCCTCTGCCCCACTTTCTTCAGTTGCTACTTCCTGTTGTTCCAATTCGTCGATTAATTTATATGACCATCGAGGAACTTTTTTATTTATTTCTTTTATTCCAATATATTCTTTGCTAATTGTTTTATCCTTAGTATCAGTTATAACTGCATTGATTAAAAATTTAAAAATTTTTATTGGATCTTCTGGATTAATTCTTACTTGTTTGTTTTCCGGAAATAAATAAAGTCCTTTCAAATTTAAATTTGATGTTGATTTTCCTCCAAACTTGCTAATTATATTTAAGAAATAACTCATTTCTGTTGATAATGATTTTCGATCAAATAGAGTGAATTTATGGTCAAATTCTGTGTAATTGGTAGTAAGAAGGATGCCATGAATCTTATTTATCAAAATTGTCTCTATGTAATGTTTTATAGCTAGAGAAGTTTTTATGATTGGTAGTAAAAATAGTTTTTTGATTTGTCCGCGAAAGGGTCCGTTAAATAAAGAATCACATATTTTAGGTAAATATTCTTGTTTAGTCTCATTATTACAATTACACAATCTAATTCTTTTTTCGATTATATCCAGAGGAAGGAATCTATTATCTAGAATTTCGACTCTATTTAAAAATTGGTTGCTTATGTTCTTCCTTTTTTGTTCATTGGTATAATTCCAGTGATTATACAGTTCATTATAGGAAATTTTTTCTATTGTAAAAAAAGACATCTTTCTTTGTATCATTTCAAAAAAAGTTGATAAACTTGGCGGATACGTAAAGGATATCCTTTCTTTTCCATCACTTTGACACGTATGAAAAAAATAATATTTCTAACTTCGAATTTTCTTGATTCCCATCTAGATAAGAAGTTTCATAAATTGGTCTATTTTTATAGCGTGTCTCTTTAAAGTGGAATTCATCCTTTGTTTTTCCCTTTCCATTCATTCGGATCTTTTCTGTTTCATCCATTTTGTCCGGATCCTCCTTTTCTTCCGAAAAAAGAGAAGGAGAAGGATCTTCTTCAGTGGATTCCTCTTGTTCCTGTTTAGTCCCCTTTGTTTCGGAAGTTGTTTCTATTTCTACATCTGTTTCTTCCTCGCTTTCCCCCCTTTCTTCCGTTTCTGAGGTTTCTTTCAGTTTCTTAGTAATAATGGGTGACGGTACTCTGCCTAAATAGTAGACACAGGTAATAAATAAGAGAATACTAAAGATTCGAGCCATATTAGATCTAATAAGTACATTAAATCTAATAGAATCATTTTGCTGTATCCAGACTAATACCAATCCAACCCATTTCATGAATAAAATGTGACCAATTAACCAACCAACAAAACTACTTGTTACAAATAATATCTTGTTGTTGCATCGAAACATATAAATGTTGACTAATCTGACTAACATTGAACTTGGTAAAATGAAATGGTTGAATAATTGAAAAATTAGATTATTCAGGAATACGCATTGAATGCTAAGATTACGCATTGAGTTTCTGGTAGTAGATCCATAATCAAAAAAGTGTTTGTGATTGTTCCAGAAGAAATGAAACAAAAGATACGGTAGAGCTAGTACA